TAAAACTCATAGGGGGTAGTAATTGATATACTCTGGTCAGTAGGGATTTATTTTCGTAAAATTTTACCAATACTAAAATTTAGGTCATATTTTTGTGACCACTAGAATGGAATGGAATCTTGTGGGATTCAGGTAAGTAGTCCTTAATGTTTTTGGGGTTTGGCGTTAAGGTGGGGGAGGGGGGGTTTGTAAGTGGTTTTGCGGGTGTAATACAATATTATGTCTAACAAGCATTAACTATTAGTCTTTGGGGAACTGGATATGAGGATAAATGACCCTTAACGTGAAGTCCAGCTACATGATATGTTGCCCTTCATGCCTTGACGGCTATGCTGAGTCGAAGCATCCCAAAAGTTAAAAAATACCAAATGCCTGACACCACAGTTATGTTGGTCATGGGCTGATTAGACCTGTTACCATCGAGATGTCTTATTTAAGGGGAACGTATGGGCGATAACGCATTTGATGGCCCTGAAGTAAGAACCAGATGTCTGATAAAGTTTCACTATAGCTACCCCCAAGTAGTATGGGCCCGGAGCGAGAAGAGGGGCATAGGTGGGCGGGTTGTTGGTTTCACGGAGGATGGTAGAAATTGAGACCAAATGGGGAAGGGGATAGTCATATGGAAGAGAAAGATTTATGACTTAATGGTGTATGTATGATAACACAGATATGTCCTTGCAACATTAATTAAATATGGGATATTAATATTCGTGTTGTGAAAATGGAATGTAAGTTTAAATTGTATGTCTTTAGAGCATTAATTAAATATACGTACTTAATATTCATGAGGTATATTATGTATAGTTGAATTTAGAGTTATGTCTTAATACATTAATTAATATATTACTTGCTTATATGCTAGGGGAAAATAAGTTAATGTACGATATACATATATGTTTTATGTACTAGATAATTTTATGTACTGTCAAGAAGTAGTTTAATTAGAATATCGGCTTTGGGTGTTGATGGTGGGGAGGTTTCCCTCTTCTTGATGCCTTGAAAGGAATGTTCCTTATTTTTGGTTTACAAGACCAAAGTAATGATTATACTATCAGGGCATAGGTTTCATTTTAGTATGCGGTCTTCAATAATGCCTGAGATTGGTATTAAGACTAAGATAATAGTAAAATAGCTAATGGAGGCTAGTTGTCCGATGATGATAAATGGGTGTTCTACTGGTTGACCTCCAATTCAGGTAAGGATGAGGAGATTTGCCACTAAGATTCAGTATAGGGTCTGGGTGATTGGGCGGAATATTAGGCTTCGTTGTTTAGAGGTGTGGAGGAAGGGGAGGAATGCTAGGATTAGAATTGATATGATTAGGGCTAGAACACCGCCTAGTTTGTTTGGGATAGATCGGAGGATTGCGTAGGCGAATAAGAAATATCATTCTGGTTTAATATGGGGAGGGGTATTTAGTGGGTTAGCTGGGGTATAGTTGTCTGGGTCTCCTAGTAGGTCTGGGGAAAATAGTACTAGAGCTATTAATAGGAGAATTATTAATAGAGCGCCTAGAATGTCTTTGACAGTGTAGTAGGGGTGGAATGGGATTTTGTCTGCGTCTGAGTTTAGTCCTGTGGGGTTGTTTGAGCCTGTTTCGTGAAGGAATAGGAGATGGACGGCTGCAAGGGCTGTAATAATGAATGGTAAAATAAAGTGAAATGCGAAGAAGCGGGTGAGAGTGGCTTTATCTACTGAAAACCCCCCTCAGATTCATTCAACCAGGATGGCCCCGATATATGGGATGGCGGAGAGAAGGTTGGTGATTACTGTAGCCCCTCAGAATGACATTTGTCCTCATGGTAATACATAACCTATGAATGCAGTGGCTATAACTGCGAATAGTAGAAGTACCCCAATATTTCATGTTTCTAGAAATGTATAGGATCCGTAATATATGCCTCGTCCTACATGCAGGAATAGGCAGATGAAAAATATTGAGGCTCCGTTTGCATGTAGATATCGAATGAATCAGCCGTAGTTTACGTCTCGGCAGATGTGGGTTACTGATGAGAATGCTGTTATTGTGTCTGATGTGTAGTGTATGGCTAAAAAAAGACCTGTTAGGATTTGTACTACTAGGCACACTCCTAGCAGGGAGCCGAAATTCCATCAAGATGAGATATTGGATGGTGCAGGTAGGTCAATAAATGAGTGATTAATAATTTTTAGTAGTGGGTGGGTTTTTCGGGTATTTGTCATTAGGTTTCTATAGTTGAATTACAACGATGATTTTTCATGTCATAGGTCGCAGTTAAGTGCTGTGTGGGAATAATGATAGATTATATTTTCATTTTTAGCTTACTATTTCTGATTGGGTGTGTTGGGTTAGCATTAAAGCCTTCGCCTATTTATGGGGGCTTGTGTTTAATTATTAGTGGGTTTGTTGGGTGCTTTATGGTTATGGGGTCGGGGGGTTCGTTTTTAGGGTTGATGGTATTTTTAATTTATTTAGGGGGAATGATGGTAGTGTTTGGGTATACGACTGCTATGGCTACTGAGGAGTATCCTGAGACTTGAGCGTCTAACTGATTGATTTTTAGTTTTTTAGTAATGGGTTTTTTAATGGAGCTATTTTTAGGCTACTTGCTTGATTGTTGCTATGAAGTAGAGTTGATTGATTTAGCGGGTTTAAGTGATTGAGTAATGTATGAGGTTGATGATATGGTTGTGATGCTGGAGGGTGGGGCTGGAGTAGCGTCCATTTACAACTGCGTGGTTTGGATGATGGCGCTAGCCGGATGATCCTTGTTTGCTGGTATTTTCATTATTATTGAGATTACACGGGATTAAGCACGTATACTATGATTATGACGATTAGTGAGATTAGGAAAGACATAAAGTATAGTTTTACTATACCCTTTTGGTTGGTTAATAATTTGGACATACTTGTGTGTATTGTTGCGGTGGCTTTTGGAATTGCTTTTTCTAATCAGATTAAATCTAGAAGGTTTAGTGATGTTTTGAAGCTGGCATTAAGTAGACTCATAGGTAGTGAGCGGTGGATGATTGGTGGAAAATAGCCTAGTGAGGTTGAAAAAGTTGAGTATATGTTGGTTTTTTTGGGTGAGAGTTTTAGGCCTAGGTTGTTTAATTCTAGTGCGATTAGAAAGCCTATGATGGAGATTGTTAGGGCTGTGATTTTCAGGTATCAGGGTATTGTTATAGTTAGGACATTAGTTGGGGGGATGTTGTGTGAAATGAAAAATCCGGCTACGATGCTTCCGATTGCTAGGCGTTTAATAGGGTTAATTATGTTTGGGTCTTTTTCATTGATGGTTACTAGTGGGGGGTATCGTGGTTTTGTTATTACTACAAAGTAGGTAATTCGTATGCTATATATGGCTGTTATTGATGTGGCTATAAGTGTAATTGTTAGGGCTCAGGCGTTTGAATTACAGGTATTTAGGGCTTCGATGATTAGGTCTTTTGAATAAAATCCTGTTAGAAAGGGTATTCCAGTTAAGGCTAGGCTGCCGATTATTAAGCATGCTGATGTAATTGGTAGGGATTTTATAGTACCTCCTATCTTTCGAATGTCTTGTTCGTCGGTTAGGTTATGGATAATTGATCCGGAGCATAAAAACAGTATTGCTTTAAAGAAGGCATGAGTGCAAATGTGTAGAAAGGCTAGGTACGGTTGGTTGATTCCGAGGGTTACTATTATTAGTCCTAGTTGGCTGGAGGTGGAGAAGGCTACAATTTTTTTAATATCATTTTGGGTTAGGGCGCAGATGGCTGTAAATAGTGTGGTTAAGGCCCCAAGGCATATTATTGCTGTTAGGATGATGTTGTTGTTTGAGGTTAGGGGGTGAAATCGGATTATTAGGAAAATGCCTGCCACTACTATAGTACTTGAGTGAAGTAGGGCTGAGACTGGTGTAGGGCCTTCTATGGCTGATGGTAGTCAGGGATGAAGTCCGAATTGGGCGGATTTTCCTGTGGCTGCGATTAGAAGGCCTAGAAGGGGGATTAGGCTGCCGTTGTCAGTTAATAGAATTTGTTGAATTTCTAAGGAGTTTGTGTTTAGGCAGAATCATGTTATGGCTAGGATAAAGCCAATGTCTCCGATACGGTTGTAGATGATTGCTTGTAGTGCTGCGGTGTTTGCGTCAGTTCGGCTATATCATCATCCAATTAAGAGGAAAGATATAATACCAACCCCCTCCCATCCAATAAATAGTTGAAATAGGTTGTTAGCTGTGGTTAGGATGAGTATGGTAATTAAAAATATGAGTAGATATTTAATAAATTGGTTAATATGTATGTCTGTGTGTATATACCATGAAGAGAATTCTATGATAGATCATGTTACGAATAAGGCAACTGGCAAGAACATAATAGAAAAATAGTCTATTTTTAGGCTTATGGAGAGTTTTATGGAGTTAATGGTGATTCAGTGTCAGCTGGTAATTATGCATTCTGTGTTTGAGTAGAAGAATATGAGTAGAGGTAGTAGGCTTAGGATAAAGGAATATTTAATTGATGTGGTGACGTATAGTGGGAAGTTGATGTATTTAATTAAGTTAGTTATTGAGATAAGGATTGGAATTAGAAGAAGTAAAAAGATTGCTAGAATTGAAGATGTTATAGTATTTATTACTTTTATTTGGATTTGCACCAAGGTTTTTGGTTCCTAAGACCAATGGATTACTACTATCCTATAAAAGTAAGAAAGCCATGGGTTTATGCATGGAAGCGTGAATTAGCAGTTCTTGCGTTCTTTCTCGGTAAATAAGGGGATTTATCTCCTGTTACTAGATTCACAATCTAGTGTTTTTTTTAAACTATATTTACATATTGTTAACCCTGTGATTAGTTTAGGGTTGATGGTTAGTATAATAAGGGGGATGATGTGTAGGGCTATGAGAGTTAGTTCACGTGTGTGGGAGGGTTGCAGGTTGTTTATGTGGTTGGTTAGTTTACCTCGTTGGGTTATAATAATCATATATATAGAGTATATGGCTGTAATGGTAATATTAATTCCTATGAGAATAATGGTAAGGTTAGATCAGGAAAATAGCGATATTGTGATGAATAGTTCTCCTAATAGGTTGATTGATGGGGGGAGGGCTAGGTTAGTTAGGCTTGCAATTAGTCATCATGTTGCTATGAGTGGGAAGATTATTTGTAATCCTCGGGCTATAATTATTGTTCGACTGTGAATTCGCTCGTAGTTAGTGTTGGCTAGACAGAATAGTAGTGAGGAGGTTAATCCGTGGGCAATTATAAGTGCGGTTGCCCCTATGAAGCTTCAGGGTGTTTGGATTATGATGGCTGCGATGACTAGAGCCATGTGGCTGACTGAAGAGTATGCGATTAATGATTTTAGGTCTGTTTGACGTAGGCATACTGAGCTTGTTATGATTATGCCTCATAGTGAGAGAAGAATAAATGGGTAGGCTATGTTTTTTGTCAGCGGGTCGAGAATAATAGAGATTCGTATTATTCCGTAGCCGCCTAGTTTTAGTAGAATGGCAGCTAGTACTATAGATCCTGCGATTGGTGCCTCTACGTGGGCTTTTGGGAGTCATAGGTGGGCTCCATATAGGGGTATTTTGACTAGGAATGCTATTATACATGCTAGTCATAGAATGTTATTACTTCAAGAGTGATAAGTAGGATGGGCTGTTAATGAGAGTAGGAGAAAATTTAATGAGCCTGTTTGATTATGAATTCAGAGGAGGGCAATTAGTAGTGGGATTGAGCCAATTAGTGTATAGAAAAGAAAGTAAAGTCCTGCATTTAGACGTTCTGTTTGATTTCCTCATCGGGTAATAATAATGAGGGTTGGAATTAGGGTAGCTTCGAATAGGATATAAAATATAATAAGTTCAGTAGCGGAGAAAGTCATAATGAGTAGAATTTGTAGGCTTACTAATATTGAAATATAAAGTTTTTGGTGTTTTACTTCTTCTTTTTTTAGGTGGTTTTGGCTGGCTATAAGTATTAATGGGAGAAGTCAGGTTGTGAGGATAATTAGTGGGAAGGATAGTGGGTCTGAGAAGAACATGGTTGAGAAGTTTATGTTATTTTCATCATTTTGTCATAGAATCAATAGACTGGATAGACTAATGAGAAAGCTGTAGGAGGTGGTGTTAATTCATATTTTTTTTGGTGAGGATAGTCAGACCAGTGGAATAAGTATAAGTGATGGAATGATAATTTTTAGCATTGTAGGAGGTTCAGGTTTTGTACATAGTCAGTTCCGTATGTGTTTGAGACTTTAACTAGAAGGGCTAGTCCGATAGCTGCTTCACAGGCTGCAAATACTAGGATGGTAATGGGGATTGGTATAGAAATTATTGAGTTGAAGTTTAGGGTGGCTAAAGAAATTATAATAAATAATGGTAGTATTATACCCTCTAGGCATAGGAGGGTTGATATCAGGTGTGATCGAAATATTAGTGTTCCTAGAAGGGATAGAGTAAAGGCGAGGGTGAGGTTGATAAAGGCTGGTGTCATTTGGTAATTATGAGTTGATATCATATTCTAATGAGTCGAAATCATTAATTTTGGTTAAACTAATTACCAGTTATTCTGTTCATTCTAACCCTTTTTGTGTCCACTCGTATGTTAAGCCTAGGGCTAAAATTGTTACTAGAATGCAGGCTGTAGTCAGTATCATGGTAATATTGGATGTTTGAATAGCCCATGGGAGTGGTAGCAATAGGGCGATTTCTAGATCAAATAGTAAAAATGTGATTGCTACTAGGAAAAATTTTATTGAAAATGGTAGTCGTGCTGAGCTTGTTGGATCAAACCCGCATTCATACGGGTTTGCTTTTTCTGAATATAGGTTAATCTGTGGTAGTCAAAATGCTAGTATAATTAGGGCTAGGGATAGCAAGGTATTGATTAATAGGGTGACAAGAAGGTTNNNTGCTCCCTTCTAATGTTTTAGTTAGAATTTGCTAATTGGAAGTCAGCTGTAATTGTTATACTAAGAGAGCACGACCCTCATCAATAAATGGATACGTACAGGAATAGTCAGACTACGTCTACGAAGTGTCAGTATCATGCTGCAGCTTCAAATCCGAAGTGATGTTTAGATGTGAAGTGAAATTTTAGTTGTCGTAGGAGACATACAGCTAGGAAAGTGGAACCGATAATTACGTGAAGGCCGTGAAATCCTGTTGCTATAAAGAATGTTGAGCCATAAATCCCATCTGAGATAGAGAAGGAGGTTTCGAAATATTCTGAGGCCTGTAGGGCAGTGAAGTATAACCCTAATAAGATTGTAATGGATAGGGCTTGGTTCATGTTTTCTCGTTTCCCTTCTATTAGGCTGTGGTGGGCTCATGTAATTGAAACACCTGAGGCAAGAAGGACTGATGTATTAAGTAGTGGGACTTCTAGTGGGTTAAGTGGTGTGATTCCTGTTGGTGGTCAGCAGCCTCCTAGGTCGTGTGTTGGGACTAGACTGGAGTGGTAGAATGCTCAGAAGAAGCCGGCGAAGAAAAATACTTCGGAGATGATAAACAGGATTATTCCATATCGAAGCCCTTTCTGTACAATTGGGGTGTGGTGTCCTTGGTATGTCCCTTCTCGGATGACATCTCGTCATCATTGGAATATTGTTAAAGTGTTTGTTAGTAGTCCTACAGCTAGTAAGGTGGATGAGTTATAGTGAAATCATATTACTAAGCCTGATGTAAGTAGGAGGGCTGAGAATGCTCCTGTTAGTGGTCATGGACTTGGGTTTACTATATGATATGCGTGGGTTTGGTGGGTCATTATGTATTATCGTGTAAATATAGGCTGACCAATAGGGTGAATACGTATGCTTGAATTAGGGCTACGGCGAATTCTAGGATGGTGAGTAGTAGAAGAATGATAAATGTAATGGTGGCAGTTGGTGGGCTGATATTTATTAGTACGAGAGTAGCTCCTCCAATTAGGTGTATTAGTAAGTGGCCTGCTGTGATATTGGCTGTTAATCGTACTGCTAGGGCTATTGGTTGGATAAACAGGCTAATTGTTTCGATAATAATAAGTATTGGGATTAGAGAGATTGGCGTTCCCTGCGGAAGAAAGTGGGCTAGTGAGTTTTTGAGTTTATGTCGGAAGCCTAAAATTACGGCTCCGGCTCATAGTGGGATGGCCATGCTTAGGTTTATTGATAGTTGAGTGGTTGGGGTAAATGTATGAGGTAGGAGTCCTAGTAAGTTTGTAGACCCAATGAATATAATTAGTGAGACAATTATTAGGGCTCAGGTCCGTCCTTTTGGGGTGTGAATTAATATTATTTGTTTGATAATAAGTTTAATTAGTCAGTGTTGAAAGGAGTGTAGGCGATTGCTGATTAGTCGTTCTGATGAGGGAAATAGAATAGATGGAAATATGATAATAGTAATGACAATAGGAAAGCCTATTATTGTTGGAGTGATGAAGGAGGCAAATAGATTTTCGTTCATTTCAGCTCTCAAGGGGTTTCAGTTTTTTGTACTATAAGCGTTTTTGGTGAGGGGGCTATTGGGAAAGTTTGTGCGGATATTTTTAATTGAAGTAAAATAAACAGGGTGACTATTGATGAGATAATGGTGGTAAATCATGTGGATGTGTCTAGTTGTGGCATATCATCATGGAGACGTGGAAGTCTCTGACTTTAACTTAAAAGGTTAACGCTTTAAGCTTCATGATGGGATTAGATTATTGAGGCTGACCAGTTTTCGAAATATTTGAGGGGTACTATTTCAAGGACAATCGGTATGAAGCTGTGATTAGACCCACAGATCTCAGAGCATTGTCCATAAAATAAGCCTGGGCGATTGGATGATAATGTAGCTTGGTTTAGGCGTCCTGGGATTGCATCTGTTTTTAGTCCTAGTGATGGTACGGCTCATGAGTGAAGGACGTCTTCGGATGAGACTAGTATGCGGATAGGGAGTTCCATTGGCAGTACTACTCGATTATCGACTTCTAGGAGTCGGAGTTCCCCAGGGTTTAGGTCATTTGTTGGGATTATGTATGAGTCAAAGCATAGGTCCTCGTAGTCCGTGTACTCGTAGCTTCAATATCATTGGTGGCCTATTGTTTTAACTGTTAGTGCGGGATTGTTGATTTCGTCTATTATATATAAAATTCGGAGGGAGGGGAGGGCAATTAAAATAAGGATTACTGCTGGCAGAATTGTCCAAATTGTTTCTACTTCTTGGGCGTCTATTGTGCTTGTATGCGTGAGTTTTGTTGTAAGTATTAGTGAAATAATATAAAGTACTAAAGAACTGATTAGGTATACAATTATTAGAGTGTGGTCATGAAAGTTTGTCAATTCTTCTATAATAGGTGATGTGGCATCTTGTAGGCCTAGTTGGGATGGGTATGCCATGTAAGATATATAGACTTGCTTCTATAATTTAACTTTGACAAAGTTATGTAATGATTTTACTAATATCTCATTGAGAAAGACATAGAGGTTATGCGATTGGCTTGAAACCAGTTTTAGGGGGTTCGAATCCTTCCTTTCTTATTTGACTTTTACGTAGGAGGGTTCTTCGAATGTGTGATAAGGTGGTGGGCAGCCGTGAAGTCACTCTAGGTTAGTTGAAGAGTAGGAGACTGAGAGCACTTCTCGTTTGGAGGCGAAGGCTTCTCAGATTATGAAAATTATTACTAATACAGCTGTTAGTGAGATGAATGACCCTATAGAGGAAATGGTGTTTCATGTTGTGTAGGCGTCTGGGTAATCCGAGTATCGTCGAGGTATTCCTGAGAGTCCTAGAAAGTGTTGAGGAAAAAATGTTATATTTACTCCTACAAATATAATAGCAAAATGGGCTTTTGCCCATGCGTCATCTAGGGTGTACCCTGAAAATAATGGGAATCAGTGGACGAAGCCTGCTATGATGGCGAATACTGCCCCCATGGATAGGACATAATGGAAGTGGGCCACTACGTAATAGGTGTCGTGTAGCACAATGTCTAGTGAAGAGTTTGATAAGACGATTCCGGTCAATCCCCCTACTGTAAATAGGAAAATAAAGCCTAGGGCTCAAAGTATGGCTGGGGATCATTTAATATTGCCGCCATGAAGTGTTGCTAATCAGCTAAATACTTTTACTCCTGTGGGGATTGCAATAATTATAGTGGCTGATGTGAAGTAAGCCCGTGTATCTACGTCTAGGCCTACTGTGAATATGTGGTGGGCTCATACAATAAAACCTAGGAAGCCGATGGATATCATAGCTCACACTATTCCTATATAGCCAAATGGTTCTTTTTTTCCTGAGTAGTAGGTAACTACATGTGAAATAATGCCAAATCCTGGGAGGATGAGAATGTAGACTTCTGGGTGACCAAAGAATCAGAATAGGTGTTGGTAGAGGATGGGGTCCCCTCCTCCTGCAGGGTCAAAAAATGTTGTGTTTAAGTTTCGATCTGTTAGTAGTATTGTGATTCCTGCGGCTAATACTGGTAATGATAAGAGTAGTAGGACGGCTGTGATTAGTACAGATCAGACAAATAGTGGTGTTTGATACTGGGTTATAGCTGGAGGCTTCATGTTGATAATAGTAGTAATAAAATTAATTGCCCCTAGGATGGAGGATACTCCTGCCAAGTGTAGGGAGAAAATTGTTAGGTCTACGGATGCTCCAGCATGGGCTAGGTTTCCGGCCAGTGGGGGATAGACTGTTCATCCTGTTCCAGCTCCTGCTTCAACTATTGATGATGCCAGTAAGAGAAGGAATGATGGGGGAAGAAGTCAGAAGCTTATATTGTTTATTCGTGGGAATGCTATGTCAGGGGCTCCAATTATTAGAGGCACGAGTCAATTACCGAAGCCTCCAATTATTATTGGTATGACCATAAAGAAGATTATGACGAATGCATGGGCTGTTACTACTACATTATAGATTTGGTCATCTCCTAGGAGAGCGCCTGGCTGTCCTAATTCAGCTCGAATTAAAATGCTAAGTGCTGTTCCTACTATTCCAGCTCAGGCACCAAATAGTAGGTATAGTGTGCCAATGTCTTTGTGGTTAGTTGAGAATAGTCAACGATTTACGAACATAGGTAAAATGGCCGAGTAGGTATTAGACTGTAAATCTAAGCACAGAGGTTTAATTCCTCTTTTTACCAAGCCTTAAGGTGATTTCATGTCGGATTGCAAATTCGAAGAGGTAGGGAACCAACTCTACTAAGGCTTCTCCCGCCCCCTTTCTGAGAGGCGGGAGAAGTAGATTGAAGCCAGGATTAGGGTGTTTAGCTGTTAACTAAGTTTTTGTAGGTTTGAGTCCTACCAATCTAGCTGAGGTCTTAGCTTAATTAAAGCGATTGAGTTGCATTCAGTAGATGTAGGGTGTAGTCTTACAGTCCTTAGCAGAAGCTAAATTTGATAATTTTCTTAGGGCTTTGAAGGCCCTTGGACTTTATATCCTAAGCTTCTAAAATACTAGCAGGGGTGCGAGTGGTAGGGTTAGTGTGCTTAGTCCTGCTAGGGTTGGTAAAATTGGATTTAATTTACTATCTTCTTGGTATGTAATTATTTTGGAGTTGTTGTTGGTTGGAAATATTGTTAGTGAGGTTGAGTAAATTAGACGGGTATAAAAGAATAGGTTAAGTAGGGCTATTATAGCTATCAGTGTTGCGGTGACTGTGCAGTTGTTTTTTAGAAGTTCTGTGATGATTGCTCATTTTGGTAGAAATCCTGTTAGCGGCGGGAGGCCTCCTAGGGATAGTAGAAGTAGTGAGGTGATTGCCAGTATTGTTGGTATTTTGTTTCATATGAGAGAAATAGAGCTGATTGTTGTTGAAGAGAGTATTATCAGTACTATAAACATAGGGATTGTGAGTATGATATAAATAATCAAGTTAGTTAGTATGAGGTCAGGGTTATATGGAAGGATCGATAGTATTCAACCCATGTGGGCGATTGATGAGTATGCTATGATTTTTCGTGTCTGGGTTTGATTTAGGCCTCCTCATGCTCCTGTAAAAATTGATGTGACTGCAAGTACTATAACTATGGTCGGATTTGTTATGTGATAGATTTGAAACATAATTGATAATGGGGCGATTTTTTGTCATGTGAGAAGAATTAGGCCTGTGTGTAGTGAGACCCCTTGTGTTACTTCAGGAAGTCAGTAATGGAATGGGGCTAGTCCTAGTTTTATTGATAGTGCGATTAGTATGGTGTTAAGTAGAAAGTTGTTTGTTTGTTGTTGGAAAGTTCATGTACCTAGTTGTTTATAGTTTAGTACGATGGTAAATAAAATTATTATTGAGGCTGTTGCTTGTGTAATGAAGTATTTTGTTGTGGCTTCGATAGATCGTGGGTTATTTTTGTTAATTAGTAGTGGAGTGATGGCTAGAAGGCTTATTTCTAGGCCTACTCATATGGATATTAGATTGGAGCTTGTTATGGTAATTATGGGGCCTATGAGGATGGTAAAATAAATGATAATAAGTGTAATTGGGTTAATTAGTACGGGAAGGATTTGAACCAACGTTTTCGGGGTATGGGCCCGATAGCTTAATTAGCTGACCTTACTAAGTTAGGATGAGGTGTATAGGTGGCACGGGGAATTTTGGATTCTCAAGTGTAGGTTCAATTCCTATTGTCCTAGAAATAAGAGGATTTAAACCTCTATGACTTACTCTATCAAAGTAACTCTTTTGTCAGACATATTTCTATAGATAAGGAGGGATGCTTGCTATAAAGATTGGCAGGGAGATGTGTCATGTGCAGAGTGCTAGAGTTAATGGTAAGAAATTTTTTCATAGGAGGTGTATGAGTTGGTCGTAGCGGAATCGTGGGTAGGATGCTCGAATTCATAGAAATATAGCTGATAGGGCTAGTGTTTCTGTTATAAAGTTGATTGAGTAGAGTTCAGGTGAGTTGATGTTGTGTAGGGGACCTAAAAAAATAATAGTTGTTAGGGCGTTTATTAAGATGATGTTAGTATATTCTGCTATAAAGAATAGTGCGAATGGGCCAGCGGCGTACTCAACGTTGAAACCAGATACTAGTTCTGATTCTCCTTCTGTCAGGTCGAATGGGGCCCGGTTTGTTTCTGCTAGGGTTGAGATGAATCATATTATAGCTATGGGTCAGGCTGGGATAATTAGTCACATTTGCTCTTGGGTTGAGATAAGCATTTGTAGGGAGAATGAGCCGCTTATTAGTAGGACTGAAAGTAGAATAATGGCTATTGTTACTTCGTATGAGATTGTTTGGGCTACTGCCCGCAGTGCGCCAAATAGGGAGTACTTAGAGTTTGAGGCCCATCCAGACCATAAGATAGAATACACTGAGAGACTTGATGTTGCTAGGATAAATAAGATTCCAAGGTTAAGGTTGATTAGGGGGTGGGGTATTGGTAGTGGGATTCATAGGCTTAGTGCTAGGGATAGTGACAGTGTTGGTGCAATAATGAATAGTGTTATAGAGGTTGTTAGTGGGCGTATTGGTTCTTTTATAAATAGTTTTATTGCATCTGCGAATGGTTGAAGGATACCATATGGACCAACTATGTTAGGGCCTTTTCGTAGTTGTATATACCCTAGGATTTTTCGTTCTACTAGGGTTAAAAAAGCTATAGCGATTAAGATAGGTACTAGGAAGGTCAAGATATTAATAATATGCACTATTAGGAAGAGGATTTGAACCTCTGGGAACAAGGTTTTAAGTCTTACGCAATTACCTGGCTCTGCCACCCTAATAATCTTATCTAGATATTGTGGTTGTACATATCTACTATATTAAGATTTAGTTCATATATTTGATCAAGGGCGCTCATTTGTGAGTAGGCTCTATTTCTCTTGTCCTTTCGTACTAGGAGAAATTGTTAATAGATAGAAACCGACCTGGATTACTCCGGTCTGAACTCAGATCACGTAGGACTTTAATCGTTGAACAAACGAACCATTAATAGTTTCTGCACCATTGGGATGTCCTGATCCAACATCGAGGTCGTAAACCCTATTGTCGATATGGACTCTTAAATAGGATTGCGCTGTTATCCCTAGGGTAACTTGGTCCGTTGATCAAGTAGTTTGGGTCAATTAGATCTAGTGCTTTGCTTTGACTTGTGTGTCTGTGCTAGAATCATTCGGAGGTTGTTTTGTTCTCCGAGGTCACCCCAACCAAAATTGCTAGCCTATAGTTTTGTTTTTGTTCCATTAGGGGTAGGTTTGAATGATTAAGCTAGTTAATTAAAGCTCCATAGGGTCTTCTCGTCTTATTATGTTATTCCAGCCTCTTCACTGGAAGGTCAATTTCACTGATTAGGAGTAAGAGACAGTTAAATCCTCGTCTTGCCATTCATGCTAGTCCCTAATTAAGGAACAAGTGATTATGCTACCTTTGCACGGTCAGGATACCGCGGCCGTTTAACTTTGGTCACTGGGCAGGCAGTGCCTCTAATACTTGTAATGCTAGAGGTGATGTTTTTGGTAAACAGGCGGGATTTATTTTTGCCGAGTTCCTTTTACTTCTTTTAATCTTTCTTTTTAGCACTCCTGTGTCGGGTTAACGGTCGAGGTTTAGATAATTTAATTCTAAGCTTATTATCTATATTCCTATAACTAACAGCGATCATTCGGGTTGTTATACACTTGTGCTAAGAGAAGGGAGTTCTTGTTACTCATATTAACAGTATCTCATCTATACGATAATAGATTAACCCAATTTCAAATGTAGGAGTTTATTAATAATGCTTGAATTATTACCTGTTTATGTCGAGCTTGAACGCTTTCTTTGTTGGTGGCTGCTTTTAGGCCCACAATGGTTAAGTCAGGCAAATTTACTCACTATTAAAGGTTATTTCCATTCCTAAAGAGCTGTCCCTCTTTTGGCTATAGTTTAAGTTTACATAAAGGCTATAATTTCTTATGGTAATCTTAAAGTTGAACTAAAATTCATTTTTTGGGTAACCAGCTATCACCAAGCTCGGTAGGCTTTTCACCCCTACCTGAAAATCATCCCACTATTTTGCCACATAGACGGGTTCATTCATAAAATTGTTTTCAGGTAGCTCGTTTGGTTTCGGGGTTTCTAGCTTTAATTCGTTTAGTTAGGGGTGTTCTAGTTAAATCATTATGCAAAAGGTACAAGGTTTAATCTTTGCTTATTTATACTTAAAATTAGTCTTTCATCTTTCCCTTGCGGTACTTTTTCTATAGCTCCTTGGTAAAATTTTTTTCCCCAATACTTTTATTAGGTTAAATGTTTTAGTTTATGTGAAAAAATTATTTTGTTTTGTGAGTGGTAGGGCTAGAAGTAGTTCAAAGTGTTCATGTGGCATGAAGTCTTCTGGGTGTGAGCCAGACGCTTTAATGTTAAGCTACACTGTGGTTGTTCCAAGCACACTTTCCAGTACGCTTACCTTGTTACGACTTGTCTCCTCTAGTAAACTATGTCAAATAATTATGTATCGTTTTGTATGTTTAGTTTGAGGAGGGTGACGGGCGGTGTGTACGTACTTCATTGCTCAATTCAATTAAGCACTCTATTCTTAATTTACTACTAAATCCTCCTTTGTCCTTTAGTTTCATAAAGGGTTTCGTTGATGTTCTTTTGAAAGAAAATGTAGCCCATTTCTTCCCATCTCATTGGCTACACCTTGACCTAACGTATTTATGTTTGTCATTGCGCTTACTTTAATGCCTTCTAGGGTTTGCTGAAGATGGCGGTATATAGGCTGAATTAGCAAGAGATGGTGAGGTATAGCGGGGTTTATCGATTATAGAACAGGCTCCTCTAGATGGATAAAGTACCGCCAAGTCCTTTGAGTTTTAAGCGGTGGCCAGTAGTCCTCTGGCAAATAATTTTGTTTTGTAATTATTTAAGTTTAGGGCTAARCATAGTGGGGTATCTAATCCCAGTTTGGGTCTTAGCTATCGTGTAGGTAAAGTTAGAATTACTTTCGTTACTGTTTTTAGTCCCTAACAATGAATTTTCACATATTTGTTGGATTTTAATTCTATTTGTCTAGTTATAGTTACCACGTTTTACGCCGGAGATAATTAATTTGGGTTAATCGTATGACCGCGGTGGCTGGCACGAAATTTACCAACCCTAAGAGGTATAGCTTAGTCAAACTTTCGTTCATTGCTTAATCTCTATCACTGCTGAATCCCGTGGGGGTGTGGCTATGCAAGGTGTCTTAAGCTATTTTATGTGCTTGATACCTTCTCCTTAAGTTTTGTGTTAAACGATTAAGGGATCCTACACCGGGCTATGGACATTTGCATGTGTAATCTTACCTCCAATTAATTAYAAGGCCAGGACCAAACCTCTGTGTTTATGGGATAGAGAATCCATCTAAGCATTTTCAGTGCTTTGCTTTATTATTAAGCTACATTAAC